ATTTGACTCCGTACCACTGAAGGATTTAGCCGCACATTTGAAAAATAGCCCAAAAAGTAAAATGAATGCTCGGATAATTGGTTTCTATGGATCTTTCCTGGTTGAAACCAAACATAAAAATGACATTGCCATAAATGGATAAGATAGTATTTCCATTTATTCATAAAAAAGGACATATTCTTTGAAGCCAGAATGGATTTTCCTTGATATCTAACATAATGAATGAAAGGGTCCTTGAAGAACCATAAGGTGGACGGAAAATCCTTATCAAAGACTTCTACAAAATGGTCTATTTTTTCATAGAAATAGATTCGCTCAAAAAGGACCCCAGAAGATGTTAATCGTAAATAAGACGATTTGTTACGGAGAAAAAGAAAGATGGATTCGTATTCACATACATAAAAATTATATAAGAAGAGGAATAATCTTGGATTACTTTTTGAAAAAGTGGAAATCCTTTTTTTTGGAATAATAAGACTATTCCAATTACAATACTCATAAAGAAAGAGCCTTAATAAATGAAAAGAAGAGGCATCTTTCACCCAGTAACGAAGGGTTTGAACCAAGATTTCCAGATGGATAGGGTAAGGTATTCGTACATCTGACACATAATTTAAATATGGAAATTTTTCCTCAAAAAAAGGAAATATTGAATGAATTGATCGTAAATTATAAGATTTTACAATTTCTGCCTCCTCTAAGGAAGAGATTAATTGTAGGGAAAATGGAATTTCCACACTGACGGCAAACCCCTCTGATATTATTTGAGAATACAAATTCTTGTTGTACCCCCAAAATGGATTTTTGTTAGAATCATTAGCAGAAATAATCAAATGATTCTGTTGATACATTCGAGTAATTAAACGTTTTACAATTAGTAAACTAGATTTATTATCATAACCTAGATTTTCCACCGAAATAGAGCTATTTAAACCATGATTATAAGCAAGTGCATAAATATACTCCCGAAAAATAAGTGGGTATAGGAAGTCATGTTGGCGAGATCTATCTAGTTCTAAATAGATTTGAAATTCCTCCATTTTTAAAATTAGATTTGGGCCAAGGATCGCGGATTTATTGGGTTATCAAATGATACTTAGTGCGATACAGTCAAAACAAGGTATTCTATTCTAATAAAAATGGAATAGATACCTAGAAAATAAGTAAGACTCATCAACGGACTCTCTCTACTCACTTTTTCCATCTAATTGTTTTATCTTCGTTCTAGAATAACAAGATAGTTAGAAATCCTTTATTTTCTCAACCCAATCGCTCTTTTGATTTTGGAAAAAAAAAATTATCAATATACTCTTTCTTCTACACATTTTTCGCCACCCCATAATAAAATGGGGAATAGCTAATAGTTAGGACTCATAACAAAAATAAATAATCCATTCATGGGAAAAGCTTTTCCCGCATCAAGTACTAATATATTTTTAACGTTTAATTAGATGGGGTAATCATTCAAATTCAAAACGAAAGCTCGTTGCTTTTTGTTTCCCTATAATTGGAGCTGCCAAACTCTATCCATTTATTAATTCAACCCAACTGTGAATTTTGTTTTTTTCGAGCCAAGAATTCAAACAAGGATTTGGGCACGATCCAATAACAATGAAATATTCTTAGAATTCTCCATTGATACGACATGCTGCTTTTTCCATTCATTCCTTTCTGGATCAGTCGTGGTCTTACAAACTCTACCGATGGTATGGACGAATCCATTGCTTCATAGAAATGTGTAAAAAATTGAGTCGCACTTAAAAGCCGAGTACTCTACCATTGAGTTAGCAACCCTAATAAAATAAACTACAAAAATAAACTAATAAAATTGGATGTGTAGATACAATCGCAATCAAAATAAATAAAAAGATTGAATTGAATAATAAAAAAAATTCCATTCAAATTGAAAGAAAAAAAAAATTTAAAATGTCGAAGTCGAATCGATTCTGAACATAAAAATGAACAGATCCGATGAAAATACAAGAAATTTTCTCAGAAAATAAAAAAATAAAATCACAATTTATAGACCACTTCTTTGTCTCCTATGTTATACATTATTTTTTTATTCATTTATTATTATTATTTTTAAATTTTTTATTTTCTATTCGAATATTCTATAATATATAAAAAAAAAAACTTCTTTTCTTGTTTATATCACAAAAAATCCAACGAACCCATCCATTTGATGAAGTAAAAAAAAATCCTATGGAACGGGAATAAATGGATCCGTTTATTCACGATCGGATTATATTTGTTTGATACACTGTTGTCAATATTAATGTTGAAAAAAAAAAAAATACAATGGAGAAAATAAACGAATTAGAAACTTAAATAAATATTAAATAACAATTTAATAAATACCAATTGAATTGAATTCAAATTAATAATAACAAAGTTTGTAAATAATAAATACTAAGAAATAATAACTAAAAAAATAATAAGAAAATAAAGTAAATAAAAAAACCAAGCAATTATGTTGTATTAACTAACACTACATAAATAATCGACATAGATAGAAAAAAGGCGTACGCGAAAATTAAGGAAAAAAAGTGTAGATCGGGTTTATTCAATCAATAAATATAAAAATTAAATCAATATATAATATCAATAGAGTAAGAAAGCTTAACCTAACCCCCCTTTCTTTTTTAATTTTTTCAGAGAATTCCAACAAAAACCACCTGATTGAGGGTAATGTATTTATCGACCCAATTACTTCATTTATTCATTTTTCAATTTTTTATTTTATATTATTTAAAAAAATTAAAAATAAAAATGTATTTTTGTAGTTATAGACAACAGCATTCTATGGCAGTAATAATAAAAAAAAATTGGGTATGAATAGAGCAAGAGAGCGGGGGGGATAAGAGAGAAAAGGGTTATATAAATCTATATACAAGTCATCCACACCCTCTTTTTTTTTATTTATTTATTTCATTAATTGAATTTCGTTTGTTGATTAGGACAAAGTTCCATAAAAACACCGGACTTTTTTGAAATATCCTGAACAGTTCCTGTAGGTTGAGCACCTTTTTCAAGGAAATATAGAATAACAGGAATATTTAAATAGGTTTGATTCTTTATCGGATCATAAAAACCCACTCTCCGAAGATCTCTCCCCTCTCTTCGGGATCGAGCATCAATTGCAACGATTCGATAAACGGCTCATTGGGATAGATATAGATAAACAATACACCCCCCCTAGAAACGTATAAGAAGTTTTCTCCTCGTACGGCTCGAGAAAATTATAAATTTTGTCTATGTATAAAATTATGATGTCAAATAGATGCATAAAATCATCAAATCAATTAGACTATGATTTAAATACTTTTTTCTTTTTCTTTCCTGAAAAAAAAAAAATCACTCGTATTCGCAACCTCATAACTCAAGTTGGATAACTCTCAAATAACTCAAAGGAAAACAAAACCTTTAGTTAGGTATTTTATGTCATTTATTGAGCGGTCTCTACCCCCCTTTCTTGTCTGTCTCCTTTAGAATCTATTTTTCGCCTTCAGTCTAATATAGTTGTTGAGACAATTGAAAATGGTATTTACTTGTTCCATGATCCGTTAGCTTTTCCTTGAATCATTGGGTTTAGACATTACTTCGAGGATCTTTAATCGTTTCAAAAATGGCAGCAACATACCAATTTTTTTCTTTCCATCAAAGAATCATACAAATATATGATTGATTCCCGCGGATCCACTTTTGATCGAAATAGTTTTACCAATTTTAACAAATTTTACTTTTTTTTTTTTTTAAACTTGCTCGAATCGGATCCTTTTGATTTCTATATCGAAAATATACTTACGAAGTTGTTCTAACTTATTAATTTTCACTAACCCTAGAAACTTGCCCCTAAGAAATGAATCAACTCGAGCTCCATCATGTACTATTTCCATCATCAACCTCTCTCCCCTCCCCAAAAAATTGAATTCGAGTGGAACAGAACAAACGATGTCGAGCCAAGAGCACCCTCATTTCTGTATAATAGAAAAATGGTGGATGTAAGAATCCACAGCTAATCAAATCATGTCTTTCAAGTCGCACGTTGCTTTTTACCACATCGTTTCAAACGAAGTTTTACCATAACATTCCTCTAGTTTGGGGCCAGTATGTAATTGATTCAATTATGAAATCATGAATAGTCATTGATTCCATCGATACATAATAATCCATATTTTTTCCTTCTATATGAATGTAAAATTTCTAAAGTAAAAAAGTATCAACCAAAATTAAAATTAACTCGATATTGTATAAATAGAATTTATATTCTATTTTTCTTTTCGAAATAAATAGAAAAATATAAATATTCTTATTCTTAAACAAAAAAAAATAATAGTAAAAATAAATCATTCAAATTATTATAAATTATTAAATTATTATTATATAATTTATATATATTTGTCTATAGTCTATATTTTTTAATATAAATAATATATTATTTATAATATAATAGTTATATAATAATAACTATTTTCTATTATTTTATTATTATATATATATTTATTATATATATTTATTATTTTATTATATATATATATTTTATTATTATATATATATTTTATATTATATATATATTTTATATTATATATTGATTATATATATAATCAATAATAATAATATAAAAGTTCTTTTTGAATCTACATCTTCAAAGTAACTCGATTTAGAAACGAATCATTAAAAAAAAAAAGAATAATCACATTCTATCCAATATTATATACTCTTAAACAGAAGGTTTATCAAAAAAAAGGGCAATCTTGATTCTGATATACAATTTTTATTCCGATATGATATATATCATGAATGGATATACTCTGGGACGGAAGGATTCGAACCTCCGAATAGCGGGACCAAAACCCGTTGCCTTACCGCTTGGCCACGCCCCATTTCTATTTCTATTCGACACTAATAAACACTATTATTGGTATTGGTTATTCGTCAATTCCAGTCCAAATATCTAAATATCTATAGAATAAATAGAATAAATTGTTGCTAGAATTTTAATACGTGTAGATATAGAATTAAACTGAAATTATTGATCATTACATATAATTCAATTAAGATATTGCATGAAAGTATGATTTCTTCTATTTTTTATTTCTTTTTATTTCTCAGAATGAAAAGATTTTGAATTGGATAAGTTCAAACCAAAAAAGAATTTTTTTGGTCTACTTTTTTTATTTGATTCATTATTTTATTAGTAATTAATTCTATTTATTTATTTCATTTATTTAAATAAATGAAATAAATAACAACAAAAAAAACGAAATTAAAAATTTATTTATTATAAAATTCAGAATATAAGAATATATTAATTAAATAATATTAACTTAATTTTAATTAATTTAACTCACAAAAAGAAAAAATACAATTATCTTAAAGAACAAAATATTTGTTATGCTTAATATCTTTAGTTTGGTCTGTATTTGTATTAACTCCGCCCTTTATTCAAGTAGTTTTTTCTTCGCAAAATTACCTGAAGCCTACGCTTTTTTGAATCCAATTGTAGATATTATGCCAGTAATTCCTTTACTCTTTTTTCTCTTAGCTTTTGTTTGGCAAGCTGCTGTAAGTTTTCGATGAAATCTTTAATTTGAATACTGTCCTAGAAAAATTCAAAATTCATTTGAAAAAAAAAAAATTATAACATTTTAACAATTTAAATTTATAAGATCTGATAAGTTTTACAGTGTGAATCCTCGATTCAAATATTGAAATTTTTTTATAGACAAGAAAAATCTGGACCATCTCATTTCCTCATTCTTACGTTTTTTTCATTGAAAAATCCTATTATGAGTCCTCCACCAATATCTAATTATGGATATGAAAGCCAATTCTTATTACAAATAAATTTCTGAAAAGTTTTTTCTATTTCGCGAAATCACTTCATTTCTTAGTATCAAAAGAAACATAATGTGTAGTATAGGAGAATCTATTCTCTTTCTTTTTTTTAATGATCTTGGAGATTATGTAATGCTTACTCTAAAACTATTTGTTTACACGGTAGTGATATTCTTTGTTTCTCTTTTCATCTTCGGATTCCTATCTAACGATCCAGGACGTAATCCGGGACGTGAAGAATAAAAAATCATATATTTTTTTTTTTGTTTTCTGTGTTTTCCTTGCTTGTGCTTGATTTTGAAATATTCGTATTATCTATTTTACATTTACATCTTTTAAATAAATAATAAAAGTTAATCGTTAATATAAATAAAAAATAAAACAAACAAAGAAAACACACAAAGGAGGCTCTGTTCTATAAATTCAAAAAGGGTAAATAAAATACGAAATCATCGACGGAAACGGAAAGAGAGGGATTCGAACCCTCGGTACGAAAAATTCGTACAACGGATTAGCAATCCGACGCTTTAGTCCACTCAGCCATCTCTCCCCAATTGAAAAAGACCCTTCCTTATATCTTTATCTTATCTCTCTTTGACTTTTTCTATTTTATATTCTAATATATTCTATATTCTTAATTCTTATATATTTAATTTTATTATATTTATTTAAAATTATATATATATAAATTTTATATAATATTATAATATATATATCTATTATAAATTTATAAAATAATAGAAATTAATTTAATTAATATATTCTTATTCTTTCTTATTCTATTATTATTTTTTATTAAATTATATTTAAATTATATAATTTAATAAAAAATAATAATAGAATAACTTGTTTTTCAGCCCGGCCAGGTCAGTACCTAGCCGGGCCTTTTTTGTTACCATGAATCTTGGATAAAAATGATTTATTTGATCTGAAAAAAAAAAAAAAGAATGGAACTAGGGATTCTTGCACAATGCATTTTTATGTTATGGCTTAAGTAGTTTTGTCGAGATGTATCTGTCAAAACACCTTTAGCAAAACAAAATCAAAAAATGAGTCTTCTTTTCTTAATTTCATTAGATCCCCTTACGAAACACGTCAACACTATAATTTTAATGATTCTTTTATGATCCTATTTCTGATTCCCTCGTTGGACAAAAGGTCCATTTATATACAATAATTGCATTGGAGCGGGTATAGTTTAGTGGTAAAAGTGCGATTCGTTCTATGGATCCCTTACTAGTTAAGGGATCCCTCGTTTGATTCATATTCCGATCAAAAACTTTATTTCTTATCTTAAAAGGGTTTAATCCTTTACCTCTCAACAAACAATTCGAGGAATAATATACATTATTGTAATTTATATTCAAGAAGAATCAATTCGAAATTTACAAATTGAATTCTTAAATTACAAAACATAAGTTTTTTGAATTGGATCAATACTCCCAATTTTTTGAGTATGAGTAAAGTATCCATGGAAAAAGATATAGAAAGTTTATTTCTAATCGTAACTAAATCTTTAATTTTTTTTATTTGTATGGAAGAGGTTGAAGCAAAATAGCTATTAAACGATTACTTTAGTTTACTAGAGACATCGACATATTTATTTTAGCTCGATGGAAATAAAATGCTTTTCCTAAGGATTCTCTTAAATAGAAATAG